ACCTATAGTACCGTCTTCAAATTCTACTAATTCACCTGCCATTACTTCATCAAGACCATAAATACGAGCAATACCGTCGCCCACTTGAAGTACGGTACCCGTATTTACAATCTTTACTTCCCTGTTATATTGCTCAATACGCTCTCGGATAATATTACTAATCTCGTCGGCTCGAATGGTTACCATGAGTATTTGTTAATTTTTTTTTGAAAAAAAAAGATAATGCCTACGGTAGAAGGGCTAATCGATTATTTCTTTCATCGCCCCAAACATGCCAATATTAGCACTGATGGTACGTAAATGTAACTCCTTGGTTAAACAACGATTCAAAGTTCCTAGAGCTCCTTCTAAGGCTTGGTGAAAAATCCGTTGTCGAACTTGATTAATTGCTCTTTGTTGTTCAAAATGAATCGTTTCATTTTTATAATTTTCTAATTGTTCTAAAGTCTTATAAGTTGAATTAATCAAATTCAATTTTTCTCGTTCTATCTCAGAATAGCCGTTCACTCGAAACTGATCTGCTTCTATTTCTATTTTCTGTAAGCGGGTCCGGGCTTTTTCCAACTGTTCAACGGCCCCCTCACGTAGTTCTTCTGAATTTCGAATAGTATTCAAAATCCTTTGTTTTCGATTATCTAATAAATCACTTAATGAAAGTAGATTATCTTTCCATTCATTGCAAAATTTCCATGATCCCTTCCCGAACCAAACATGAATCTTTCGATTCATTTGGCTCTCACGCTCAATTATTTCAATTACTTATGGTAAATGCCCATATCTTTTGTTACTGGAATGAGCCTATCCTCTCTTCTCGATTAATAATTCATATGCAAAAATAAAAAAAATATCAAAATTAATCAAAAACCAGAATATTTGTAGGACTCTTCTGACCAAACAAGTAATTGTCAGTAAAGTTGTTTCTTGTTTTTTTCTTCAAATCCAACGAATTTACTTTATGCACAGGTTATCGATTCAACATTAGATTAAGAATGAGGGAAATCCCCATTTTTCAAAAAGGAAGGTTCAAATTTTTTTCGACATGAGTGCTCTATACCGAAAAAAATTCCCAACTATTCATTTAGAATCCTTTGATATATTAACATATTAGTAGAAAGAGTACCTTGCTCTGTCTAGACTTCAAACAGTTTAGCTTTAACCATGCTAATGTCCCTACGTTATCAGTTGATAGAGAATCAAAGTATATTTACTGATGAATTGCGAAATGCTATGGTTCTTAAAGATGATTTTTGAATTTATTCAAAAGTAATTCGCAGGATCGTGCACCTTTTCTTTACTAATAAAAAAATGCAGCTGATTCAATTCAGCCTATTCGTGAAATAAACAACTCGCACACACTCCCTTTCCAAAAAAAATCAATACACCAAGGACTAGACTTAGATTTATTGGATTTGTTGCTAAAATATCAGTATTAAACCCGAAACTCCCGGCGGATGGCCAGTGACCCAAAGAAACGAAAGAATCGGTTACATTTTTCATAAGATCTCTCCTTCTCTTATAGACAGAATATTATCTATTTAATTATCATATTTCATAATATTTATAATTTTGATTTTTTTTATTTACTATTTCGAAATTGATTTTATATTTTAGAATTTAAAAATAGTAAATCGAGTCAAAAATATATTCGATTTTTATTAGAAATAGATTTTTTTATTGTAAATTTCTAAAAATTGCTAACTAAGAACAATAGTTAATAGTTATTAGACTTTGATATCAGGTCTAGTGTCAATTTCAACATATCTTCTTTGTTTTTGTTGTTATAACACTTCCTTTAAATTTTAAAATAAACTCATACAGGGTAACGAAGAAAGCGAGAAGGGGAAGGAAGAAAGCGAGTCGGTCTACTAAAATTCCTCATCCTCCAATCAGCCCTTCCCGTGGGTTATTGTACCAATAAAACTAAATATAAATAATTAATTGTTAATTGTAGGAGTTAAATCTTGATATAATTCGAAAAAGCAAGCAGCAAATTCAAAAATTGGCAAAAATGTTATTTTTTAGCAGATTAAACAAAAGGATTCGCAAATAAAAGTGCTAATGCTACAACCAGTCCATAAATTGTTAAAGCTTCCATAAAAGCCAAACTAAGTAATAAAGTACCTCGTATTTTTCCCTCCGCCTCTGGTTGTCTTGCGATACCTTCGACAGCTTGGCCCGCAGCAGTACCTTGACCAACTCCAGGTCCAATAGAAGCAAGCCCAACGGCCAACCCAGCAGCAATAACGGAAGCGGCAGAAATCAATGGATCCATGATAAATTCCTCGCATCAAAAAAAAGAAATGGTTAATGATACAATCAACCACTAAATTATGATTTAATTATTCCATCGATAGATTGTCATCCAGTCAAAGTAACGTAACTAAGAGTTCAAAATTAAAGTAATGAGATTATTGAATCAGCAGAACTGCTTCGATATCAATTTTGTAGTTTCTATCCACAGAGTTTTGGTGAATTCATATAACTTTTTTGTTTTTCCATTTCTTTCTTTGTTCCGAATCAATCATTCTTTAAATTCGAACTCTTCCTTCTTTAATTCTTAATTTAATCTCTTTATTCACTTCACAGTTTCAAACGAAAAAACGAAAAGAAAAACTTTTATTGGAATCCCTATCAAAATTCTTGGTAGTCGCGGGATAGATTAAGATTAGATATATCTATTTGCTCATATATAACTAGCCTAATATTACATATACACACCCTTCTTCCATAACGTAAACCAACTCTTTGTATCTTAAATTCAATTTGAATTCTAAAATCATTTTTTTAGAAATATTTATTTTATAAAGAAAAGTTGTTTATTTTACAGTCATTAGACAGATTTCATAGATTATATATTACATATGTTTGTTTATTTTAATCCCACCCTACTAAACCTAAACAACGCACTTTTTTCATGTTTTGTAAACTCTTCTTTTCCTTTTATTTATCGTTATCTAAAATCGGTACAATCAATCTAATCTAAATGATCTAAATGAATGAATTCAGTAGTCTGAATCATTGCATATAAATAGAAGTTTTACGTTCTTCATGTAATTTAGTTTTTTTCTTTTGGTTAATCGTTGAAAACCGACTGAAATGGGAATCACTTTATAGAATCTTTTTTTATTTACAATGTGCGATTAAACAAAAAAATAAATCAAGAATTCTTATTCAGATTATGACTCCGAAGATTGGGTTGAATAAAATGAACAAAACAATCAAGCCAATCTACAACGAATATTCATTGTAAGAAGATATAAATGAATCAAGCAAATTTTAGATTTTAGGAAAAAGATCTTTTAGATCTCTTTCCTTTTTTTGAATTCCAAAATATTACAAATATCGTAATCTATTTCTTTAGATCGTATAGACTTTATTTGTCTATTTATGTATAGAGTTATGTTTACGAAGTAGATTATTGAGCAAGACATGCATTGCCTTGCATTAAACCGAAGAAGACTATTTCGAAACTTAATTAATGATGCCCCTCCATAGATTCACCTATATAAGCCGCAGCTAAAGTTGAAAAAATAAGAGCCTGAATACCGCTTGTAAATAATCCAAGGAACATAACAGGTATAGGAACCACCAAAGGTACTAAAGAAACAAGAACAACAACTACTAATTCATCCGCTAATATATTTCCGAAAAGTCGAAAGCTAAGTGATAAAGGTTTTGTGAAATCTTCTAAAATATTAATGGGTAAAAGGATTGGAGTTGGTTGAATGTATTTACCGAAATAACCCAATCCTTTTTTACTAAGGCCCGCATAAAAATATGCTATTGACGTAAGTAAAGCTAAAGCAACCGTAGTATTTATATCATTCGTAGGTGCGGCTAACTCTCCATGAGGTAACTTTATAATTTTCCAAGGTAAAAGCGCCCCTGACCAATTAGAAACAAAAATAAATAGAAACAGAGTTCCAATAAAAGGAACCCATGGACCATATTCCTCTCCAATCTGAGTTTTGCTCACGTCTCGAATAAATTCAAGGACATATTCGAAGAAATTCTGACCGTCAGTAGGAACGGTTTGTGGATTTCGAACAGCTACAATAGCTGAACCTAATAAAATAGCAATTACAACCCAAGAAGTAATAAGTACTTGGGCATGAACTTGGAAACCCCCAATTTTCCAATAAAAATGCTGGCCTACTTCCACACCGGATATATCATATAATCCTTTAAATATTTTGATGGAACATGATAGAATATTCATATTATCCTCTGAAAGAAAGAAAACTTTTTAAGAAATTATTTTGATTCCACTATACTATCCTTTTTTACTTGTCCGTGCCCGCTTGAATTGTATATTTTGGATTAAGAACTAATCACATAATATCCCCCGCCTTATTCCTTATTTTTTTTATTTCTTTCGTGCGATTCAGAAATAGAATAAATTAAATAGAGTACCAGATTCCATTAATCTATGGAATTCACAAAATAATTTATTTCTATTATTATTAATCAGAGATTTCGTATATAGCTAGAACGACCCTCACAAATTGCAAATACTAATTTGTTAAAAATAAATCGGATTGAAGCTATCGCGTCATCATTCGCTGGAATCGAAATATCCGCGAGATCCGGGTCGCTGTTTGTATCAATTAAACAAATTGTTGGAATTCCCAAAGTGATACATTCGCGAAGAGCCGTATATTCTTCTTGCTGATCAACGATTATTACAATATCAGGTAACCCCGTCATATATTGAATCCCGCCCAAATATGTTTGCAAATGAGATAACTGTCTCTTCAATTGAACCACATCCCCTTTTGGAAGGCGGTTCAGCCTTCCGGTCTTTTGTTCCATTCTCAAGTCCCTGAACTTTTGAAGTCTCTTTTCTGTAGTGGACCAGTTTGTTAAAATACCGCCGAGCCATTTTTTATTAACATAATGACACCGAGCACTTATTGCAGCCCGCGCTACTGAATCAGCCGCTTTCTTTTTTGTACCAACAATTAAGAATTGTTTTCTCATACTTGCTGCATCAAAAACTAAATCACAAGCTTCCGATAAAAAACGAGCAGTTCTAGTAAGATTTGTAATATGAATACCTTTACGCTTCGCCGAGATATAAGGTGCCATTCTCGGATTCCATTTTCTGGTAGCATGACCAAAATGAACTCCTGCTTCCAGCATTTCGTCCAAATTAATGTTCCAATATTTTCTTATCATTTTTCCCCACACTTCCTCTCTTTTTTTTTTTTCAAAGAAAAAAGGGGAGACGAGGTACCCTTAAATAAATAATTGTTCCGATGGAACCTTCTCTTTTCTCGGAGTTGGGCCTTGATACACGATCCAAGCGATTAATTTCTTTGCTATTTTTTATTACTATTAACAAATTACATATAAATGTAACAAATCACAGGACCCAAAAAAATTCAAAGTACTGATCTTAGAAATCATTCAATCCTATAAACGCTTGTTCTGATGTATCATAGAAATTTTTCGAAATGCAAAAATCAAATAACTTTCTGTGGTGGAATAAAATATCTCTTATTTCCCCTTCGAATAAATTGTTTTTTTGTTTTTTTAAAGAAATGTTCTTACGTTGCTTTGAGCGGTGCACTAATCCTCTGAATCCGGTACCAACGGGTATCATACCACCGAGAACAACGTTTTCTTTCAGACCTTTCAACCAATCAATACGACTGCGGAGAGCTGCTTTTGATAAAACGCGAGCAGTTTCCTGAAAACTCGCCTCGGCTATGAAACTTTGAGTATTCAGCGAGGCTCTCGTTATTCCCAAGAATATGGCTCGGTAACAGATTGCTTCTTCCAAAGCGCGTCCCGTCCGTTCCGCTCGCAACAATCCTATTTGTTCCCCGGGTGAAAAAACATTAGACATTCCATCTTCTGAAACCAAGACTTTTGATGTTATTTGACGTACAATAATTTCGATATGCCTATTATGGATTTGCACCCCCTGGGATCGATAAACCTTTTGAATTTTATTAACCAAAGAGATACGACTTTGCACTATAGTTAGCTCAGCACCGATTAAGAATCTCCAAGGAATTCCAAGAATTCTTGTTATACACCCGTTCCAACCCGCAACTCTCTTTTCTAGGTTTATCGATATTGAATCAATTGAGCGCACTTCTAATACTTGTTCCACTTTTGGAAGACCCTGCGTTATATCACCAGATCTCGATTTTTCATATATAAATGTAACTAACGTATCTCCTTTATAAAGGATTTCTCCATAATGACCATGAACAGTTGCTCCTGTAGTGGCCAAATAAGGCTTAGCCAATCTTAGTCCTATAGAGTCGACGTGAACAATTATAACTTGACCTGATTTTAGGTGTGGTCCATTTTTGGCTATACATACATTTTCACAAATAAACTGTCCCAGATTAATTATTGTGAATGTTTCTTCACAATAATTAGAATGATAATTCTGATGGAGAAAATACCAATTTAATTTTAATGGATGAGAAACGCTGTTATTGCATGGGTCCAGATTAACCATTCTCTGTTTCTCATCCATTAAATAATATTTAAATATTCGAAAAATCCGTTTGCAATTGTCAAGTTTCAAATATTTAGTTACCGAAATCTGATTATGCGTTAGTACATGGTAAAATGAATAAAAATTCGCGATTTGAAGGGCTGTTCCTAAAGGGCCCAAGGAATTCCTAATTGTAATTGTAGGATCTCTTTTAGTTAATTCGTTTATTCCATTGTGATATTTTATCTCGTTTAATAGATCTATTCCAAAACAATTAGATGATGACAAAATTCCCAAAGATTGACATTCCTTTTTTCTATTTCTACTCAATAACGTACTAAAAGTTCCTTGATTTTTTTTAAGTGATTGTTGAATCCGTGCCTTGGAATAAAGGAAATAAAATGGATTAATGTTAGTGTGATCTAACCCATTATCAGAGATCGATTCTGAACTTGAGGGACCATTCCTTTTTCGGCTGATATAGAAAAAATGGGATTTCACTAAGTCGATTCTTAGGAAATCACGAATTAGGCCATTTGTACTTATTTTAACAAAAGAAGCCCGGGCCGCTTCGATAGAAGAACTCTTTTTTTCTTGATCCCAATTCAACACTAAACAAGTACGAACTAATTGAATCCTTGTGTCCGAAATTCCCCGAATTGATTTATCATTTCCATAACCATAAAGAATATAATTGACAACTTGAAGTTTCAAATTCTCTTTTTCCTGCAATAGATCCGAGTAGAAAAGTGTTTCTAAATTTATACCGCCCGCTATTTCATATATGATTACCGGTCGAACCAAAACAAAATACTTTTTCCTGCTAGGTGTGATCCGTTGGACATAGAGCCAATTTTTCACTTTTTTTGATTCCTTCGTATTTGTTTTTACCGGTCCGGGTGATATCAAGATACCACTATATCGAGATATTTTATCTGTTTTTCCCGGAAAATGGATATCTCCAGAAAAGATTTTTAGTTCCATTTTTTTTTTTTTTCGCTCTAGGCGGACCAACCCGCCTACCCGACTTCTTGTATTTAAAGTGATTTGGGTATCTACTCCAATGATACTATTATTTTGTACCATTAGGGAAGAAGATTCAGGTAAAATATAAACTTCCTCGGGAATGAAAAAAAAGCGATCTACTTGCATTTGGTATTTTGGCTTAAATTCTTTGACTCCTCGATATTCAATTAAATCTTCTTTTTCGACAATGGAATGCGCCCCGATAGCCCCATATTTAGTAATTCCTGAACAGTTTCTTCGGTATTGGGGATCATCAAAATAAGCAAAAATACTATTTCCACGGAACATACCATTTATAGGTATTTCAATCGAGATATCAGAGTGGGACATTAGGCCGTTCTCTCGTTCTTGAATCGGTTGGAAGGGCATGATAAATCGATTTCTTCGCTTCTTTGCCAATAAATCAAAATTCTTGTGGGGAATAGCAGGATATACGAGATTATAATGACCAGTACAGAGGATTCGATTAAGTTCTGAATAATCAGAAACCCTCCCTTCTTTTTTACCCGAAAGATCTAAACTAAAGAATTTGTGTTTAACTTGATCATTTTTTATTGAAGGATTCGAAATATAACTTTTTTCGACAGAAAGAGAATGAATGTTCATTTGATCTTGATCCTTGTGTAGCGAAAACGGGATTATACTGGATCTACGCGAATCCCCTGATAATATCCATAAATGGCTTGTTTTTGGTAAGAGATGGACATTACTATATCTAAATTCAGGTGCATGGTATACATCGGTACTCCAGTGCATTTCCCCTTCTGAATCGCAATAAATATGTTTTCGAACCCTTTCTGTAAAATTCAAAGTGTACGTTCTCGCGCGAATTTCAGCAATCACTTGTTCTGATTCTACATATTGGTCATTTTGAACTAAAAGAAAACTTTTTGGTGGAATAGTCACGTTCTGTATAATATCTTGACTTTCAATAGTTATATCCAAGTCTATATAACATAGAAAAGCGGGATGCCCGTGACGTGTACGTGTAGGATGAACCAAATGCTCATTAAATTTTATTTTTCCATTAGAGGGAGCTCGTACATGTTCTGCGGTACCCCCCGTGAATACTCCACCCGTATGAAACGTTCTTAATGTTAGTTGAGTACCCGGTTCTCCAATGGATTGACCCGCAATAATACCTACAGCTTCTCCCAATTCCACCAAGTCACCATAAGTGGAACTCCGACCATAACATAATCGACAGATCCAAGATGTGCTTCTACAAGTAAAAGAAGTTCGAATAGATATCGGTTGTGTTCGAAAGGTTATGAATCGATTGACAAGCCCAATCCCAATATCTTGATTTCGAATGGCAATACATCGTGGACCCATATATATATTGTCTGCTAATACACGACCAATTAATGTTTGGATAAAAATTCTGTCCGACATCATCCCATTTCGAGGACTCACAGGGATACCTCGGGTGGTGCCACAATCAGTTCGACGTACAACAACGTGTTGAACTACTTCAACAAGTCTGCGTGTAAGATATCCAGCATCTGATGTTCGTACAGCAGTATCCACAACCCCTTTTCGGGCTCCATAGCAAGAAATGATATATTCTGTTAAAGACAGCCCTTCGCGTAAATTGCTTTGAATGGGTAAATCAATCATTTGTCCTTGTGGATCCGACATTAATCCTCTCATACCTACTAATTGGTGTACTTGAGATGCATTTCCCCTAGCTCCCGAGAAAGACATTATATGAACTGGATTAAAGGATTCTGTCATCCTAAAATTTTGGTTCATTTCTTGTCGCAAGTATTCACTTGTAGCATACCATATTTCAATGGATTGGCGTAATTTTTCTATCGCGTGTACGTTTCCATAATGGTGGTGTTTTTCAAAAATAAAACTTTGTTGTTCAGCATCTTGGACTAGCCATCCTTTAGAGGGTATTGTTAAAAGATCATCAATTCCTAATGAAATGGATGTAGCAGTAGCTTGCTGGAAACCCAGAGACTTTAATTGATCCAAGATGTGTGATGTATATGCCATTCCAAAGTGATCTATTAATCTGCTAATAAGTCGTTTGATACCAGTTCCATCTATCACTTTATTGTGAAAGACCAGATTGGCCCCTTCGGCCATAACTACCTCCATATTCTACTGAGTAGGGTTCGACAGTGGATTTGAAGTCAATGATTCGAAAACTTCCTTTTCTCGACTTGATTCGCGTAGAAATTCGGGAAATATGGTCCTAGTTGAACCAAAGGGATCTGAGAATTCACACCGATGTCATAGAATTATTTAACTTAGATTCCTATTAAATTAGGTACCGCTGAGGAAGCTTGGCAAAACCCTTGTATCGCTTCTTCGATTTCTCGATAAAGAGAAATCTGACCAACAGTGGTTCGAATGTATATACAAAGAATTTGTTTTTTTACACTTTTTACTATTAGATAGTGTCCATAAATCTCATGATAGGTACCAAAAGGTTCATAGTGACCTTCGACAAGAGCTTCTCTTGAAACAATAAGGCGTTGATCTAGATTCCACCGGAGCCACAAA